TAAAAATAAAAAGTATTTGAATGAAATCATAAGAATATGTATACTGTACACTTTATTTTATCATGTTATTTCCCTGGGATTGTAGTTCAATTGGTCAGAGCACCGCCCTGTCAAGGCGGAAGCTGCGGGTTCGAGCCCCGTCAGTCCCGACGGATCCAAATCCAATAAAAAAAATACATCAATGCATTAATGCATTTCTCCATTTTTCTGTGAAAGGGAGTACAAATAGTAGAATTTCATTCCCAATAGGGATCCCTCTTCTTTTTTTTTTCATTTCTCTTCTATTGTTTGGTTTTGTTTATAAACAATGGTAAATGTAAAAGCAGTTAAATGATACTTCATCAGATGATTGTACAAGGAAGGCAATAGATTTTAGAAAATAAAGAGTGGAAAAAAAGAAAAATATAAATAAAAATATAGTCAAAGAATTTTTGATTGGATAAGAAATCCACTTTTGAATTTTTGAATTCGGTATGGATAAAAGATCTTCCTATGGTATACTATTCAATTATTGACGATGAATCGATTTGATAGTTCCGATATTGTTATTCATGATATTGATCCGATTCCATCGAAATGGAATTCATCCCATTGAATTTACAGACAAAAGATTTATCATCTCTATGGGATTAAATCCCGAGTTATTGCGAATTAAAGAAAAATGAAACGATGAAATTATGGAAGTAAATATTCTCGCATTTATTGCTACTGCACTGTTCATTTTAATTCCTACTGCTTTTTTACTTATAATATACGTAAAAACCGTAAGTCAAAGTGATTAATTTGACTTAAACTTTATTTTTGAGTTCTTATCAATGATTGATTGAAGAGAAGAAAAAAACGAAAAGGATTCCAATTTTGATGAAATAAGCGAACTAGAATCAACAGTATTCTATGAGAGCAGTATTCTATGAAATACTCGATAGTATGGTAGAAAAAAATTTCTACCATACTATTGAATATTCTTCTTATACTGTATAAAGTTTACTGTATGAAAATACAGGTTAATTTAATATATATCAATTGACATTTTTATCTTCCTATTTCATATATATATAGATATCAATTATCTATATAATGTACATAGTGTTGTGTTCCAATTTGATTTTTTTGCTTCATCTATTTCTATTTGATTTGTTTCTATTTAATTTGTGTTGATTCCAATTAATCTGAAATAATCGAAAGACAACTCTTACGATTCTAATTCCTAGATTTCAGATTCTTTTTAATAGGAATTCCGATATCCATTGAAAGAAAGAATCAATGAAATCAAATCAATGAAGGAAAAAAGGGTATGGGTATAATATAAAGAAAATCAAGTAATCTTTTTGTTAGCATTCCGACGAAGAAGTAATTTATTGAGCAGTTGACAGAGAATCCAGGGATTCCATGTGAACGTCTTCGGATTTCGAAAAGGATTAGGAAAACTCACCCATTTTAAACGTTTGTGTACCATGATATGAAAAAAAGCACAGCATAAATAAAAGTTATAAAAAAAAAAAAGAAATAATCAAACTAAGGGGTAAGTACGCAATATACGACTCGCCCAAGCTAATATTTTATTATGTTATTATGTGTAGTATCTCATTGGACAACTACTATGTTGTTTTCCATAAAAAATGTGTATCTAGTAATGGAATAACAAAATTTTTTCTTTTCTCTTTGAACAGTAAAGACGGAAAAAAAGTAAAAAAGGTTCCGCGGTAAGAGTTGGGTCGTCAAAATAGAAAATTTATGAATCATTTTATTGGAATAAACTCCCTACCATTTGTATTCCTTTTACTTTCGTATTTCGTAATACGAACATGAAAAGAATTGAAATATTTGTTTGATTGAAAGAGTTCCTCTATTATTCATAGAATACATTACTCCAATAGAATTTCGAAATAAAGAAATTTTGGATTTCAATTTGAAAATGGATAGTTAAATAAATAAAAAAAGGCTTTGCAGAACGATCTATAAAAAAATGGATACCGTTTGATTCCAAAATTCCTAAACTCAATTAGAATTAGTAGGACTTCTAAAGTCCACTTCTTCCCCATACTACGAGTGAAAGAGAAAAGGTAAAGACTACCATTAAAGCAGCCCAAGCAAGACTTACTATATCCATGTAAATTATGTCCTCGATCTCTATGAAGGAATTATTCAATTAGTGCTCACTAATAATAGTAGAATCCCTAGCGCAGAGTCAAAAGGGAATTCTGATCCAACATCGTTGATGAAACAATCCAATAAATCCAATTAGAACAAGTTCTTCTAAGTATAAGATTTCGAATCTAATCGAAAAACATTAAGCACAAGCAAAATACACAGAGACGTCCTTTGAAATATCGAAGGAATGTTAATAACATATAGGAATAATAAGAGTTATTCTTTCTTTTGTTGTCTTTCATTTCATTAAGTAAAATAGAATATAAAATATATATATATAATAAATATATATATATAATATTATAATAAATATATATATATAATATTAAGGAAAAAAATATAATATTAA